TTTTAGTTGTTGAATCTCTCTTTGATTGATCAATGTGTGATATTCCGAATCCTCATTACTAATGGAATCAAAATGATCTCTGGATTGATCAGAAGATCCTTTCAATTGGCTAGAATCCGTTACTTGAACGAAACTTGTGGAATCATCATATTGCATATTTGACGATACATTCCTCAAAAAATCCGATTCGTGTGGATTCTTCCCCCAACTAACGAAGAGATCTTGGCGGAATTGCCACATATGAAATTGAGCACAATTTTGCAAAGAAATACCCCACTTGTTTCTCGAGAGGAGATGGGAAACATGCTCAATATCATTTGATTGAATAGTTGACCCAGCTCCTTGTTGTTTGAAGAAGCCCTCCACTTCAATCGGTCTTTTTTCACGAAAAGCAGACATGAGATAACAAATCCAGTGTTTCACTAAGATTTCGAATAGCTGTCCCGAATTCAAGTTAATTATGTTTCGCTTCTTCCTCGGAGAAAGACGATCAAACAATTCCCAATCACGGTCCTTGCGGATCGGATCATCCGTATAGGATACAAAAGGAGACTCCAGATATTTGATATCTTTCTCTTTGAATGAGATCTCAATTCCAGCTACGGTTTCATTAGATATCTTACAACTAGAATCCCTCTTTTTTCCGATCCGGTTCCTCCACCACCGCGAACCCCAGTTAGATTCAGGCATGATACACTTTTTAGTTATTGGGAGAACCCAAGTACTCTCTTTCGGATCCATGAAACAACTCTCAGAGATCTTTTTTCCTTTTGGAAGATACAGGAGCGAAACAATCAACCTATTGATATTGGAAGACCCAAAAGATTCTTCCAATGTATCATTTCTGGGTCCAATGGAATTCATAGGTATAGGAAGAAGCCCCATCAAATAGAGATTTTTGCTTTCGACCCTATTTCGATTGTTAATACGATTACGATATATAAGGACCGCTACTGCAAGCAGTACTACTACACCTTTGATCGTGAAATATCGATTGTTTGTTGAACCCTGTGAATCGCGTGAAAGTAGGATACTCCAAATTCGGGGGTCAAAGAGTTTCATAAAACGTTCTTGGTGGAAAAAAATGTGAGTGAAAGATCCCACGGAATCGAATTTGGTCCACGAATCTAAGAAATAGTGAGAATTCTTGATCTCTCTCAATATCTCTCTCAATTCGAAGATCCAGGATTTTAATGGATGTCGTTTCACTGCTTCCTGCTTCATTGATTCCTCCTAAGGATTTCATTTAAATTGGAATTTGGTTATTCACGATGTACGACGATCCCCGTTACGCATCCATGGCTGAATGGTTAAAGCGCCCAACTCATAATTGGCAAATTCGTAGGTTCAATTCCTGCTGGATGCACGCCAACGGGAACGTTCAATACGTCTATTGGAATTGGCTCTGTATCAATGAAATCTCATCATCCATACATAACGAATTGGTATGGTATATTCATACCATAACATATGAACAGTAAGAAATAGAATTCTTATCGATACTGGAACTCATAGGGAAGAAAATGGATTTATGGATGGAATCAAATATGCAGTATTTACAGACAAAAGTATTCGGTTATTGGGGAACAATCAATATACTTCTAATGTCGAATCAGGATCAACTAGGACAGAAATAAAGCATTGGGTCGAACTCTTCTTTGGTGTCAAGGTAATAGCTATGAATAGTCATCGACTCCCGGGAAAGGGTAGAAGAATGGGACCCATTATGGGACATACAATGCATTACAGACGTATGATCATTACGCTTCAACCGGGTTATTCTATTCCACCTCTTAGAAAGAAAAGAACTTAAATCAAAATACTTAATAACACGGCGATACATTTATACAAAACTTCTACCCCGAGCACACGCAATGGAGCCGTCGGCAGTCAAGTGAAATCCAATCCACGAAATAATTTGATCTATGGACAGCGTCGTTGTGGTAAAGGTCGTAATGCCAGAGGAATCATTACCGCAAGGCATATAGGGGGAGGTCATAAGCGTCTATACCGTAAAATCGATTTTCGACGGAATGAAAAAGACATATCTGGTAGAATCGTAACCGTAGAATACGACCCTAATCGAAATGCATATATTTGTCTCATACACTATGGGGATGGTGAGAAGAGATATATTTTACATCCCAGAGGGGCTATCATTGGAGATACCATTGTTTCTGGTACAGAAGTTCCTATCTCAATGGGAAATGCCCTACCTTTGAGTGCGGTTTGAACCATTGATTTACGTAATTGGAAGTAACCAATTAGGTTTACAACGAAACCTAGAAATCGATCACTGATCCAATTTGAGTACCTCTACGGGATAGACCTCAACAGAAAACTGAAGAGTAATGGCAGCAAGTGATTGAGTTCAGTAGTTCCTCATATAAAATTATTGACTCTAGAGATATAGTAATATGGAGAAGACAAAATTGTTTGAAGCACCGATAGAGCCGGAAGCGCCCCTTGTTTCAAAGAGAGGAGGACGGGTTATTCACATTTCATTTGATGGTCAGAGGCGAATTGAAAGCTAAGCAGTGGTAATTCTACCCCCCCGGGAAAAATAGAGATGTCTCCTACGTTACCCGTAATATGTGGAAGTATCGACGTAATTTCATAAAGTCATTCGGTCTGAATGCTACATGAAGAACATAAGCCAGATGAAGGAACGGGGAGACCTAGGATGTAGAAGATCATAACATGAGTGATTCGGCAGATTTGGATTCCTATATATCCACTCGTGTGGTATTTCATCATACGATTCATATGAGATCCATCTGTCTAGATATCATCATATACATCCAGAAAGCCGTATGCTTTGGAAGAAGCTTGTACAGTTTGGGAAGGGATTTTGATTGATCAAAAAGAAGAATCTACTTCAACCGATATGCCCTTAGGCACGGCCATACATAACATAGAAATCACACTTGGAAAGGGTGGACAATTAGCGAGAGCAGCGGGTGCTGTAGCGAAACTGATTGCAAAAGAGGGTAAATCGGCCACATTAAAATTACCATCTGGGGAGGTCCGTTTGATATCCAAAAACTGCTCAGCAACAGTCGGACAAGTGGGTAATGTTGGGGTGAACCAGAAAAGTTTGGGTAGAGCCGGATCTAAGTGTTGGCTAGGTAAGCGTCCTGTAGTAAGAGGAGTAGTTATGAACCCTGTAGACCATCCCCATGGGGGTGGCGAAGGGAGGGCCCCAATTGGTAGAAAAAAACCCGCAACCCCTTGGGGTTATCCTGCGCTTGGAAGAAGAAGTAGAAAAAGGAATAAATATAGTGATAGTTTGATTCTTCGTCGCCGTAGTAAATAGGAGAATATTGAAAATAGAATATGTTTCCTCATCTTTACAAAAAAAAGGAGTAATTAGCTGTGACACGTTCACTAAAAAAAAATCCTTTTGTAGCTAATCATTTATTGATAAAAATTGCGAAGCTCAACACGAGGGCAGAAAAAGATACAATCGTAACTTGGTCCCGGGCATCTACCATTATACCCACAATGATCGGCCATACAATTGCTATTCATAATGGAAAGGAACATTTGCCTATTTATATAACAGATCGTATGGTAGGTCACAAATTGGGAGAATTTGCACCTACTCTGAATTTCCGGGGGCATGCGAGAAACGATAATAAATCTCGTCGTTAATATATTAATTAATAAAGTGGATATGGGTGCTCATCGTTTATTGGTGGGAGGTGAACCTTATGATAAAGAGTGACCCAGATGTAGAAGTATACGCTTTAGGTCAACATATACGTATGTCTGCTCATAAAGCGCGAAGAGTAATTGATCAGATTCGTGGGCGTCCCTACGAGGAAACACTTATGATACTAGAACTCATGCCTTATCGAGCGTGTTATCCCATTTTAAAATTAGTTTATTCTGCAGCAGCAAATGCTAGTCACAATATGGGATTCAACGAAACGGCTTTAATCATTAGTCAAGCTGAAGTTAATGAAGGTACTAGCATGAAAAAGTTAAAACCCCGAGCCCGAGGACGTAGTTATCCGATAAAAAGACCCACCTGTCATATAACTATTGTATTGCAAGATACATCTAAAGATAAAAACTATTTCATATGGTTAAGAAAATATGGATGGGTATATAAAGATAAGTATACAGATGTCATAGAGAGGTATCTATATATGATGGATCATATGCTATATCGTAACAGAATGACGTGGGCTAATAGAGAAATGATATGGACTTATAGAGATAGCGAGGTGCTATGGGACAAAAAATAAATCCACTCGGTTTCCGACTTGGTACAACCCAAAGTCATCATTCTGTTTGGTTTGCACAACCAAAAAGTTATTCCGAGGGTCTCCAGGAAGATCAAAAAATACAGGATTGTATCAAGAATTATGTACAAAAAAATAGGAAAATATCCTCGGGTGCCGAGGGAATTGCACGCATAAAGATTCAAAAAAGAATCGATCTGATCCAGGTCATAATATATATGGGATTCCCAAAATTGTTCATAGAGGGCAGCCCGCGAGGAATTGAAGAATTACAGAGCAATGCACAAAAAGAATTTCATTCTGTGAACCAAAAACTTAACATTGCTATCACAAGAGTTGAAAAACCGTATGGACAACCTAATATTCTTGCAGAATTTATAGCCGAACAATTAAAGAATAGAGTTTCGTTTCGAAAGGCAATGAAAAAAGCTATTGAATTAACTGAAAAAGCAGATACAAAGGGAATTCAAGTACAAATTGCAGGGCGTATCGACGGAAAGGAAATAGCACGTGTCGAATGGATCAGAGAAGGTAGGGTTCCCCTACAAACCATTCGAGCCAAAATTGATTATTGTTCCTATACAGTTCGAACTATCTATGGGGCATTAGGAATCAAAATTTGGATATTTGCAGACGAGGAATAATGGGCCTTTCGTTGTCTTTCTGTTCCATCCATCCGGCAATTGAATAAAAAATCACAAACTCGTTCATTTTTTTCCGTTCAATCAAAAAATGAGAATTTTTTCGAATTCTTAATTCTATAGGGTTGAATAACAATTCGATTGACTCCATCTCCATATAATTGCTATGCTTAGTGTGTGACTCGTTGGTTTTTTATTTAGAGTTAGGTTAGGATTAAAAAACAAAGGGCCATCCCCTAGTATGAACTAATAACTATATAACTAATAACCAGCTCATTGCTTCGTATTATCTGGATCCAAGGAACCAGTCGCTATATGATGTATTGATCATATTGTTGTAGCAACTGAAGCATTTTTTTTTACATAAAAGAAAAATCAATCTATAAGGTTGTGAAGCAAAAACAAAGGGATATGGATAAATGGAGGGGTGAGAGAAAGAAAGAAAAAGAATAGCAATGATATATGATTCCAATATGTATGGTCTATGAACTATCTTATAAAAGGCAATGTAATAAAGCATTAATGTATTCGTCCATAATTAATAATTAGATTCGATGAATATGAATACAATTTATACGAAAAATCAAAAAGAATAAAGAGCGCCGAGTCAATAAAGACTGAGAAGATTGATTCAGGAACAAATTTTATTAGGAGCTCCATTGCAGAGTTCGGGCCTAGTCATTAATCGAGAAGCGATGGGAACGACAGAACCTGTGACTGAGGAAGATTCCCTTGAAAACGAATCCTAATGATTCATTGGGTGGGATGGCGGAACGAGCCAAGAACCAATTCATTTATTCTGATAGGTCATGGAACGCCCCTACGAATGAAAGGGATGTTGAAAGAGCAAATATTCGCCCGCGAAAGCCTTACTGGATTGCTAAGTTTTGGGCAATTCAATAAAAATAAATAAAATAAAGGTAAAAATGAGGATTCATTAATTATAAAATTGAATTTCTCATTTTATTTTATTCCTACGTGTACGTGACAGATTATATCTCAAAAAATTCCATGATTCATTATTCATTCAATTCAAAATCAAAATATATACAATATTATTTAATCGTTTCATTCGCGAGGAGCTGGATGAGAAGAAACTCTCATGTCCAGTTCTGCAGTAGAGATGGCATTGAGAAACAACCATCAACTATAACCCCAAAAGAACCAGATTTCGTAAACAACATAGAGGAAGAATGAAGGGAATATCTTATCGAGGCAATCGAATTTGTTTCGGCGGATACGCCCTTCAGGCACTTGAACCCGCTTGGATCACATCTAGACAAATAGAAGCGGGGCGGCGAGCCATGGCACGATATGCGCGTCGTGGTGGAAAAATATGGGTACGTATATTTCCAGACAAACCTGTTACAGTAAGGCCTACCGAAACACGTATGGGTTCGGGGAAAGGATCTCCCGAATATTGGGTATCCGTCGTTAAACCGGGTCGAATACTTTATGAAATGGGTGGAGTATCAGAAATTGTAGCCAGAGAAGCTATTTCTATAGCTGCGTCCAAAATGCCTATACGAACTCAATTCGTTATTGCGGGATAGGGATATGGAACGAAAGGAAAGGGGCCTTGTGATGAAAAAACCGCAGTTTTTTTATTTCTGGACAAACAATCTTTTTTTCTTCGCCCTTTAGTTAGTTAGCATTGAAAGAAAAAAGAGAAAAATAATAAGAATGATATGATTCAACCTCAGACCTATTTAAATGTAGCGGACAACAGCGGGGCTAGAGAATTAATGTGTATTCGAATCATAGGAGCTAGTAATCGCCGATATGCTCATATTGGTGACGTTATTGTTGCTGTAATCAAAGAAGCAGTTCCCAATATGCCTCTACAAAGATCAGAAGTGATCAGAGCTGTAATTGTACGTACATGTAAAGAACTCAAACGTGACAATGGTATGATAATACAATATGATGACAATGCAGCAGTTGTCATTGATCAAGAAGGAAATCCAAAAGGAACTCGAGTTTTTGGTGCGATCGCTCGGGAATTGAGACAGTTGAATTTTACTAAAATAGTCTCATTAGCTCCTGAGGTATTATAAATAGATTCTAAATAAATACTAATAGATGAAAACATAATAAAACATAAAAAAAGGGAGGTTCATAGTAAGATATCTGAACTGAATTAGATTCCATTAATTAGTAGAATGTATTAGTAGATTGTTTCTCACGCATATACCTTTAATAATTCATGAAAAAAAAAGAGTAGAGCATGCTGATTATATAAAAACCCGGAGGCACAAATAATTATAGTTCATCATGGGTAGGGACACTATTGCCGAAATAATAACTTCTATACGAAATGCTGACATGGATAAAAAAGGAACGGTTCGAATAGCATCTACAAATATCACTGAAAACATTGTTAAAATACTTCTACGCGAAGGCTTTATCGAAAATGTGAGAAAACATCGAGTAAGCAATAAATATTTCTTGGTTTCAACTCTGCGACATAGAAGGAATAGAAAAGGGCCATATAGAACTGTTTTAAAACGTATCAGCCGACCCGGCCTACGAATCTATTCCAACCATCAACGAATTCCTAGGATTTTAGGAGGAATGGGTATTGTAATTCTTTCGACTTCTCGAGGTATAATGACAGACCGAGAGGCTCGACTAGAAGGAATCGGGGGAGAAATTTTGTTATATATATGGTGATCTTTATGATCTACGAATTGCATCCGTAGGAAAACTTCCTATTTTTTTTTTTGAAAAAAGAGGAAGGGTTGTCTAATATCACTCCTACTCCATGAGTTGATAATTAAAGGGGTTACCTGGAATGAAAGAACAAAAATGGATTCATGAAGGTTTAATTACTGAATCACTTTCCAATGGTATGTTTCGGGTTCGTAGTGACTTTTCAACATTCCTCTCGTTCGGATACAATCGGAGGTTAAAAATTTCAAGAGACTTATTTTCTTTTCTTCGAAGGAGTAGATTCAAAATGAAAATTAAGGAGTAACAAAACAAT